AGAGACTATTCGGAAGAATCAGATTTTCGTCGAGAATTCATCAAAGGTTCTATGCGTGTTCAAAGGCGTAAAACTTTTATTTCGAAATTGTTTCAAGCAAATGCGCATTCCCCCCTTTTTTTGGACAGAATAAAAAAATCCCCCCTTTTTTCTTTTAATATCCCTGAACAGATGAAATTTTTTTTTAGAAATTGGATGGGTAAAGGAGCAGAATTTAAAGATTATACAGAGGACCAAAAAAAAAGACAAAAGGAAGAAGAGAACAAAATAAAGGAAAAAACGTGGATAAAAATCGCGGAAGCCTGGGATTTTGTTCCATATCCACAAGTAACAAGAAGTTTAATTTTAATAATTCAATCTATTTTTAGAAAATATATTTTATTACCTTCATTGATAATAGTTAAAAATATTGGGCGTATTTTATTATCTCAACCCCCTGAGTGGGCTGAGGACTTCGATGAGTGGAATAGAGAAAAGCATATTATATGTACCTATAACGGTGTTCAAGTATCAGAACTCGAACTTCCCAGAAATTGGTTTAAAGATGGTATTCAGATAAAAATAGTATTTCCTTTTTATTTGAAACCTTGGCACAGATCCAAATTGAGGCCCTCTTTTTCTTCTTATAAAGATCTAAAGAAAGAACAACAAAAGTTTTCTTTTTTAACGGCTTGGGGAACGCAAACTACCCTTCCCTTTGGTTCTGTCCCCCCCAAACCTTCCTTTTTTAAGCCTATTTTTAAAGAACTTAAAAAAAAAATACGAAAAACTAAAAATAAGCATTTTCGAGTTCTAAGCGTTTTAAAAGAAAGAACAAAAAATTTTCTACAAGATTCAAAAGAACCAAAAAGGGTGGTTATCAAAAACGTTTTATTTCTGTTTATAAAAAAAATAAAAAAAGAACTCTTAAAAGTACATCCAACTCGATTCTTTATATTGAGAAAGGTGTATGAATCCGGCGAAACTAACCAAAAAAAAGATTCTATAATTAGGAATAAGATAATTCACGACTCGTTTAGAAAAATTAAATCTACAGATAATACAAATTATTCACTGAGAGAAAAAAAAATTAAAAATCTGGCTGATAGAACAAGCACAATCAGAAAGAAAACAAAGAGTCTTACAAAAGAAAAAAACAGCAACGCCAAGAAAAGAAGTAGTCCTAACAAAACAAGTTATAATGGAAAAGAAAAATCACCAAAAATTTTTTGGAAAATATTAAAAATAAAAAAAAGAAGCAATCGATTAATCTATAAATTAGATTTGTTTATAAAAATTTTCATTAAAAGAATATACATCGATATCTTTCTATGTATCATTCATATTGCCAGAATTCCTACACAACTAGTTCTTGAATCAAGAAATTTTTGTTTTGATAAATACATTTACAATAATAAAACAAACCAAGAAATAAAAAACAAAAAAGAAATTAACTTTATTTCGACTCTAAAAAGTGAACTTTACAATATTAAGAATAGTAAGAGGAATTCACATTTTTTTTTTGACTTATCCTCTTTATCACAAGCATATGTATTTTACAAATTATCACAAACCCAAGTTATTAATTTGTATAAGTTAAGATCTATTTTTGAGTATCATGGAACTCCCGTTTTTCTTAAGACTGCAATAAAAAATTATTTTGTAACACAAGGAATATTTCATTCCGAATTAAGACATACAAAACTTTCAAGTTCTGAAACGAATCAATGGAAAAACTGGTTAAGAGGTCATTCTCAATACAATTTATCTCAGATTAGATGGTTTGAATTAATACCACAAAAATGGCGAACTACAATAAATGAAGGTGGTATTACCCAAAATAAATATTTAACAAAATGGAATTCGTATGAAAAAGATCGATTACTTTATCACAAAAAACAAAAGGATTTTAAAGTATATCCATTACCAAACCAAAAAGATAATTTTACAAAATACTATATATATAATCTTTTATCATATAAATCTATTGATTCTGAAATTAAGAAGTCCTCATATATTATTTATGGATCACCATCAGAATTAAATAACAACCAAAAAATTACTTTTAATTACAACAATTATAAACAAAATTTATTTGAAAGCCTGGAGGAAATTCCTATCAATCATTATCTAGAAAAGGGCGATATTATGTATATGCAAAAAAATCCAGATAGAAAATATTTTGATTGGACAATTCTCAATTTTTTTCTAAGACAAAAAATAGATATTGAGGCCTGGACCAAAATGGATTATAGCAGTAATAGAAATACTAAGCTTGGAAGTAAGAATTACCAAAAAATTGATAAAATGGATAAAAACGATATTTTTTATCTGATGATTCATCAAGATTTAGAAATAAATCCAATCAATGACAAGAAACTCTTTTTTGATTGGATGGAAATGAATGAAGAAATCCTAAACCCAATATCGACAAATCTGAAACTTCCGTTCTTCCCAGAATTTGTGCCACTTTATAATGTATACAAAATAAAACCATGGATTATACCAAGCAAATTACTTTTTTTAAATTTAAATAAAAAGAAAAACATCAATGAAAAGAAAAAATTCAATTTTTTTAGACCATCGAATGAAAAAAGATATTCTGAATTAATGAATCGAAATCAAGAAGAAAAAGAACCCGCGGGCCGAAGAGGCCTTGGATCATATTCACAAAACCAAGATAAAATGAAAAAACAATATAAGATCCGGAATAAGATGAGACCAGAAATGATTTTCTTACGGAAACACTATTTGCTTTTTCAATGGATAATAGACGATGGTTTAATTCCGAATTTAACTGAAAGAATGATCAATAATATCAAGATATATTGTTACTTGCTTGGACTGATAAATCCAAGAGATACTACTATATCGTCTATTCAAAGGAAAGAAATAAATCTGGATATAATGGTGATTCGAAAAAAATTGACTCCTATAGAATTGAATAAAAGGGGGATATTTTTTATCGATCCCATTCGTTTGTCTGTAAAAAACGACGGATACTTTATTATATATCAAACCGTAGGTATATCGTTGGTTCATAAAAGTAAGTACCAAACTCCTCAAAGATATCGAGAACAAAGATATATCAATAAAAATAAATTGGATGAATCTATCCCAAGATATCAAATAATAATTCGAAAGAGAGACAAAAAACATTATGATTTTATCGTTCCTGAAAAGATTTTATCATCTAGACGTCGTAGAGAATTGAGAATTCTAATTTCTTTCAACTCAAAGAATATAAATAGTGTGGATAAAAATCTAGTATTTTGTAACAAAAAGAACATAAAAAACAGGAATCCTTTTTTGGATCAAAAAAAGCATCTTGATAGAGATAAAAACGAATTAATTAAATTAAAGTTATTTATTTGGCCTAATTATCGATTAGAAGACTTAGCTTGTATGAATAGATATTGGTTTAATACCAATAATGGAAGCTGTTTTAGTTTGTTAAGAATATATCCACAATTAAAAATTGGTTGATGGTACATTTTTCCTATATATTCTGTACCATATAGAAAAGCAAACAGATGCACATATGCCCTGTCTTACGTCCCAGTCTAATATTAGATCTTTTTTATTTAATACTAAGTCAATGACGTATCAATTTGTTTGGATAAAATCTATAAAATAAACGAATATATGGAATATTCCGAATTTTAGGTCTAAATTATTTGACGTTGTAAGTGTAAAAACGTACCATCTACTTTTTTATCCCTGTCCAACTAAAATTAAAATTCTTGTGTATACTAATTACTACATTAAAATGACTAATATTATTATTACTGATCAAATAAAATATTTTATATGTAAATTAAAGGGTAGAAGGAGCTTTTTTTATGATAAAAAATCCATTCAGTGCAATTATTTTGAAAGAGGAAAACGAAGACAACAAGGGGTCTGTTGAATTTCAAGTAGTGAGTTTCACCAATAGGATACGAAGACTTACTTCACATTTGGAATTGCACAAAAAAGACTATTTATCTCAGAGAGGTCTGCGTAAAATTCTAGGAAAACGTCAACGGCTGCTCGCCTATTTGTCAAAAAAAAATAGAGTACGTTATAAAGAATTAATCGGACAGTTGGAGATTCGAGAAACAAAAAATCATTAATTTGAAGAGTCATTTTTAATTTTCGCTTAAATTTTGATGAACCTCTTTTCGCTTTCAGCAATTCATGGAAGAATGAATCGGGAAAAAACCTATGACTGCACCAGCTACACGAAATGACCTTATGATAGTCAATATGGGCCCTCAGCACCCATCAATGCACGGTGTTCTTCGACTCATTGTTACTCTAGATGGTGAAGATGTTATTGACTGTGAACCGATATTGGGTTATTTACATAGAGGAATGGAAAAAATTGCGGAAAACCGAACAATTATACAATATTTACCTTATGTAACACGTTGGGATTATTTAGCTACTATGTTCACTGAAGCAATAACTGTAAATGCACCAGAGCAGTTAGGCAATATTCAAGTGCCTAAAAGGGCCAGCTATATCAGAGTCATTATGTTAGAGTTAAGTCGTATAGCTTCGCATTTGTTATGGCTTGGCCCTTTTATGGCAGATATTGGCGCACAGACCCCCTTCTTCTATATTTTTCGAGAAAGAGAATTGATATATGACCTATTCGAAGCTGCTACCGGTATGCGAATGATGCATAATTATTTTCGTATTGGAGGAGTCGCTGCTGATTTACCTTATGGCTGGGTAGATAAATGTTTGGATTTTTGTGATTATTTTTTAACAAGAGTTACTGAATATCAAAGGCTTATTACACGGAATCCTATTTTTTTAGAGCGAGTTGAGGGAGTAGGCATTATTGGCGGAGAGGAGGCAATAAATTGGGGTTTATCGGGACCAATGCTACGAGCTTCCGGAATACAATGGGATCTTCGAAAGGTTGATCATTATGAGTCTTACGATGAATTTGATTGGGGAGTTCAATGGCAAAAGGAAGGGGATTCATTAGCTCGTTATTTAGTACGAATCGGTGAAATGACAGAATCAAT